CTGTCCCTTCTACTTCCTCATCTTCTGTCCCTTCTACTTCCTCTTCTGTCCCTTCTACTTCCTCTTCTGTCCCTTCTACTTCCTCTTCTGTCCCTTCTACTTCCTCTTCTGTCCCTTCTACTTCCTCTTCTGTCGGCGAGGATCCCACCAGAGCGCCTTCTAACTCTAATAGGCCATGAACTATATCAGATAGGCCATGAACTAGATCAGAATCGTTCTCAACGAGTCCATAAGAAGTGATCAAATTTTGTTCATCGGGTCCGGGGGGAGACAAAAGGTCTTGAGCGATCGATCCGGCAGAACAAGTCAAAAGATAAAGAAGTATCGTTAATTTCTTCATGCTCGTTCCAAGTTCGAAGTACCATTTGTACAAAGAAGAATCCCCTGCTTCACATAAGTTCTTCTTGATATAGATAGATATAGGATCTATGGAGCAATTCCTTAGAAGTACAGTGTGTGCAAAAGCCCTTCCTACCTGATAGAAAAGGGTCCCATGCTCCTTAGCCGGGCTTAGGTTTCTGTCGGCTTCCAAATCCCAAGTTTTTCTATGAAGAGCATATCTAATTGTAGTAGTGTCTATAATTGATTTCTTCTGTGTAATACTAATCGATAGGGCCTCGTTGGTAAGTGCTACAAGATCTGGTACACTGGGACCCAAGATTGTGGACTCGAATTCATTAGTATTAGTATGAGTATGGAACATTTTATTTTCCAAGTGAAATCCCCTAGTATATGAAAGGGTGAAAAGGCACTGTTGTTGTTGTGGAACAAGAAGCCTTCGTGTCTTAATGCATGTACTTAATCCATCCGGACCTATTAGAGAGGGATCCACTTTTTGGGGAATATGAGTCGAAGCAATAACAAGAATCTCATTTTTAGTGGAACGTCTTCCACAATCCCTGGAGAGATGGTTCACTAATAGACCGAGGGATAAGTAATCCGACTCTTTCGCATCCAGATGATGAATGTTTGGAATCCATAGTATGCAAGGAGACATTGCTTTTGCTAATTCGAATTGAAGGGTGATATAAAATTCGTCTATTTCATCGTCCAGCAACTGATACACAAGTGGCACATTCGTCTTAGTTAGCCACTCCGTCATCTCGCTATCAACAAAATCTTCCATATCACCAGGCTCATAATCGTCACTGTCAGCAGGCTCAGAATCATAATCGTCACTGTCACGATCCTCATAATCGTCACTGTCATTGTCCAAAAAATCAAAAAAACTGGCCCCGTAATCGTTCGCCTCCTCCGCATCGTCACCATACTCATCATAAACGCCACTCTCGTGAATATCAAAACCTTGAGGCGTCCAGTTCTTCAGGAACTTGTTCAGAACTACTGTAATGAGAGGAACATAGGAGTTTGTCGCTAGGGATTTGACCAAATAGGATCGTCCACTTCCTATAGAACCTATCACTAAAGTAGCCCTAGAGGGGTGTAGGGGTAAGCGGAGCGAAAAGGTTTTTCCATGAGATGGGAAATGAGAACGATTATCCCCGCACGGTGAATAAGTGATTGTCTGATAATGAGCAAGGAATATCCGTCTTTCTGCTAAACAGGATGTATTGCACTCATAATTCATTAGACCCTTTTTATGAATGTCAACTAAGTGTCGTAAGTAAAATGCTCCCGGTTCTTCACTCATTTGAGAGGCAGAGTCATTGTTTGATAAATGATCACTATGAGTCAAACTCAATAGAATTTGATCAATCCTTTTTTCTCTCGTGAAGTTGCAAAACGGAACCAAGAATTCTCTTTCTTTATCCTCAATCGCATCACAGTTCGAGATCCAGGATTCTATTTTATCGTCAATCAAACAACAAGGACCGTTCACATTTTCTATTATTTGATCATAACGATAACGTTGACCAGAACAGAGAGAAGAGAAATCCCCTAGCTCTGTTATCAATGAATAGAGCTCTTTACTTGTATGACTTAGATGTCTCGTATTTTTCAAAAAAGCGATTCGATCGATGGGATTTGGTGTGATATCGAGGAGCTCGAAGAGATGGATAAGAAAAGATTTGCGTCCACCACCCCATCGTAGATAATTTACTAATTTTTCCCGAGCAGCTAGAAAGAGCTTCTTTAAAGAACGAGGTGCGGGGTACATATCCAGAAGTTCTCGCAACTCCACGATGTATGATGGAATCATCAAAGATTGGGCCCTTGCGAAATCTCTCTGTAACTCACTAAAGGCTCGGGAAAAAAAGATAAGGTGTGAAAAAAGGAGATATCCAGCAACAAGAAGAAGGAAAAGGATTGAATAGAGGAACTCCCCAAGATTTGGCCATCTCAGATCTGTCATCGATGGTGACTCATTATTTCGATGAATACTTTCTGCAGACAGAAGAAGCTTATGGAAACACTTATTCGAAATCGCACTTATCCAATTCCATTGTAAAAGACACAATTTTTTCTGAAGAATTCGCCATGATATTCCGCATGGATCAGATATAGCATACCAAATGGATACAAATTTTGGACTGCTCCTTAGTAGCGGCATTACGGATGATCCCAAAGTATCTAAAAAGATCAACTTTAGCAAATTGTACCCTGTCGAGGTAAGGCTAAATGGCATAACATATGTTTTGAATAGATTCCAGTTTGAGAGAATTAAAGAAACCCTATCTCCTTGCAAGGCTCTATCCCTCTCCACTTTCTCAACCCATTGCTTTAGATAAAGACTCTGTTTTTTCTCTTTCCTCTTTTCGGGTTTTTTCTCTTTCCTCTTTTCGGGTTTTTTCTCTTTCCTCTTTTCGGGTTTTTTCTCTTTCCTCTTTTCGGGTTTTTTCTCTTTCCTCTTTTCGGGTTTTTTCTCTTTCCTCTTTTCGGGTTTTTTCTCTTTCCTCTTTTCGGGTTTTTTCTTTTTCCTCTTTTCGGATGAGAAACATTTCTCAGAATAAATCAAACCCATGTTTGAATTGAAATTGAGATACTGATACAAGTTCTTCCCTTCTGAATCAGATAGATTCATATCTGAAAGAGGTTGACAATAAGTTCTTTCAAAATTGACTCTCTGTCCCTCTGTTAGAGGTGTTCCAGAAATGTCTGCGATCGAGTAAATAGCTCTACGAACTAATGGATCAGATCGCATTGCAAGGTGCAAATATTTGTAAAAGTTATACCTTTCGTCACCACTTTGTGGAAAATCCTTGAATAGGTTAGATACCTGTGACTCGATTGATGAAATAGTATCTCTCTCCAAAAAAGCATGTTTTTTTTTGTCGCCGCACAAAGAAAATTTTGTGTTGCGAATGAACAAGATATTGAGGAATTGTCCATACGTAAAATCCAAATTCTTGATATCCACATAAAAGGGGAATCTTTTGTTACAAAAGAAGCCGAAGTCATGTGGATTATTCAAGAATCGAAGTCGATTTGCTTTATAAAAAGAAGAGATCAATGAACTTCTATGAAATGGTTTCACGGGATTCAACCAATTGTCTTGATCGTGGGATATCATTGAGAAATAGGAATCCAAAGATTTCCCGCGATTATTTCTAGTATGGAATGAGTCAATCATCCCCTCTGGTTTCTTATTGAACAATAATTTCGATTTTTGGGAAGTCTCATGATCATCCAATAAGAATGGTTTCAATTTTTTCAAATAAACGAGTTGAAGACCTATTGATTCTAAGAACTGATTGCAGAGTCGATCATTCGGACCTTTCAATTCAGAGACGCGGATCTCGGACCTCTGAATGGGGGGGGCGAAACTCACAAAGAAAAAAGGAAGTGAGTTAGACAAAAAAAGAAGTAACTTGGAGAAAACGAAAGGAAGGAACTTATACAAATCTTTTTTGTCGATAACCTCAGACCGATCACTCGAATATCGATTACGTATTGATCGATATCGATCGAAGACCACTTGAAAACGGCTCTTCTGCTCAGAAACGAAATGTTCCAAATGTTCCTGGAAATTCTTGCTCCCATTGGACCATTTGTATCTATATGCATTAGGATCCCGATTCACGGATCTCTCGGTTCGAGAAATCAAAATAAGAGGATCGGACCCTTTCTTTTGACTCTTTTTCAAATTCGATAAATGTTGGTTGATCGTATATTTCATAAAAGTTCTATGATTCAGAGTATCATTTCCTATTTGATCCCTTTGAATTCCATATTCGAAGTTGCGATCGGATCGATTCATTAAAAAGAATCGATTCAATACATTTCTTATGTACCCATGGGTGCTATATTGGATTTGAATCAGATTTCGGATCCATCTATATTGATTGACTGCCTCCACGATGTTGTTGCTAGCAAATACCACTATTTTTGGTTTTGGATCTTCCAAATCATTCCCGCAGGAGATCTGGACCCCCCTTTTTCTGATCCTTCGATAAAAAGATTCATTCTCTTGGTAAAAAACAGGAGGTAGAACCAATAAAGATTTCTTTTTCGATTCATCCCTGGCCTCAGCCAAGAATTGTTTTTGATCCAATACGGAAGAATCAATAGAAAAGGAAAATCCCTTATGATACACCAGATCCGGCTCGGTTATTGATAGAGTGAATAGATCTGCCATTTCTTGAAATCTCTCTTCTGAATCCAGTTCATCCTTCGGAACCATATCACATCCCGGATCTGATGAAATAGGATGAATTGAGACGGTCTTTTGTAAATACGCCATTGTCTTGAATAGATTCACTATTTCTTTAGTTTCCGATCGCCGGAAAGGGGCAAAAGAAACCTCTTGTTCTTTCTTCAACAATTTCTGATCCACAGTGGACCTCTCAGTAGGATTCGAGCCCAGATGAAGTTCTGACCATCCGTCAGAGAAAAAAGAAAGAATGGATCTTGTAGGATTCCCAAGAAATTCTTCGATTTCTTCCGGAGGGAGATGATTATTCATCTCCTTCTCACCTTCCGTGAATAGCCGGGACTTTGAGGAAGATCCAGAAAGGCCTTTAGAGAATCGGTCTGATTCTATCTCTGTTCGTTCCGTTTGAAGAAAGGAAGGATCCAAAAGACTCGATCTTTCTTTTCGT